CTAAGAGCGCTTTCTTACCACAACGGAAAAGACTGTAAAGAAGGGTATTCTTTTTTTTATATAGTATAGAACCCCCAAAAAAATTTCAACCCCAATAAGTACTTCTTGCATATGTATACTATCATAAAATTGAAAATTATGTATTATGGATGTCCAAATTGAATCGCTCTAAAATGTATCTCTGGTTACTGCTTCGAGGAGCAATAATAGGTAGGGATGACAGGATTTGAACCCGTGACATTTTGTACCCAAAACAAACGCGCTACCAAGCTGCGCTACATCCCTTTCAACTGGTCTACAGTATCATTGTAGAAAATCCCCGTCTTGTTTTCCACATCCTTATTTTATTTCCACTTCCTTCCTTTCTATGCAAAATGTATCTTGCCATTTCTTCCTCTTGGTCTCATATCATATAACATATAATAATAAATTAATATTTTTCTCGGGAATTCTCAGGCGCAAAGGGACCCGTTTTTTTTGCTTTAAGAAAAAGAAAATCTTCTCTAACGAATCATTGCACATGTCAAGTTGAATTGGGGATTCCACACACAAATACAAGTGGTCTTTAACTACATATACATCTCTTACCATAATGTATTAATATAAAAAAAAGAAGGAGGATTCTCAATGCGAGATTTTAAAACATATCTTTCCGTGGCACCGGTACTAAGTACTCTCTGGTTCGGGTCTTTAGCAGGTTTATTGATAGAAATCAATCGTTTCTTCCCAGATGCGTTGACATTTCCTTTTTTTTCATTCTAGTTATTGATATGGAAAGGGGTGAAGAAGATTAGAGATAGAGTCAAATATTTGTGACTAATCTCTCTTTCCCGTCTTTTTTTTTTTCGAATTAGATAGATTGAATACGGGGGTAAAGAGAAAGAAAAAAGTGGATTCAACCTCAGTTAAATTCGGGTTAAGGCTCCAATTAAATTAAGAATCAAATTAATAATAGAGTTAAAAGAAAACAAAAGGGAAATGGGACTAGAATAAGAGTATCATGCAATACAAGAGACTTAAATGAAATACTGTACTGCGATTAGAAATCGCTTTCGAAATGGTTGTATTACTTATTATTTACTATATTAATTGCAACAAAATCTTTATTTCATAATTTGATTTTGAGTTGTTAGCCACTTCTATTTTTTCGTCCCTTTTCCTTTCTTCTTATTTGCGTCGGATCGGAAAATAGAAACATTGGGTGAATCAAAAACCCAAAGGAGGTTCATGGCAAAGGGTAAAGACGTTCGAGTAAGGGTTATTTTGGAATGTACCGGTTGTGTTCGAAACGGTGTTAATAAGGAATCAACGGGTATTTCCAGATATATTACTCAAAAGAATCGACACAATACACCTAGTCGATTGGAATTGAGAAAATTCTGTCCGTATTGTTTCAAACATACAATTCATGGGGAGATAAAGAAATAGATATAGATCGAACCGAGTGCTTGGGTGTCACCCTTTCAAGGAACATGAAAAAAATTTAGATATATATTTCTATTATTTCATATATTGAAATAAAAACAACTAAATAAATATAGACAAACCCAATCCTATTAATTTCTTCTATAATTTTTTTTTTGATTTGATCGAAATAGTATTTTAGGGATAAGGAATAAACAAATTATGGATAAATCCAAGCGACTCTTTCTTAAATCCAAGCGATCTTTTCGTAGGCGTTTGCCCCCGATCCAATCGGGGGATCGAATTGATTATAGAAACATGAGTTTAATTAGTCGATTTATTAGTGAACAAGGAAAAATATTATCTAGACGGGTGAATAGATTAACCTTAAAAGAACAACGATTAATTACTATTGCTATAAAACAAGCTCGTATTTTATCTTCGTTACCTTTTCTTAATAATGAGAAACAATTTGAAAGAAGGGAGTCAACCACCAGAACTCCTGGTTTTAGGAACAGAAAAAAATAGGCTTACTTTTCAATTGAATCAAAATTCTAATCCGAACTCAAAAACAGATGGACGTTTTGTTCAAAAAATCCGAGAATCATTCGTGTCGTAAGAAAAAAAAAAGAATCGGGTAAGAGGAATAAATTTTTTTATCGGGCGTGTTCGCTCATTTTGACGACTTTATCATATTATCAGATTTTATCATACTAATTTCTACTCTACCTTCCCGGAGTTCATTCTCCAGAGAATTCCATTTCAAAAAGTTTGGCGGATTCCTTCCAATCCCCTTATTTTATGATCTCGTTGGAAATCATATAAAGACAATTCCTATTTGATATAGCTATTTGTGCAAGGATTTTACGATTAAGAAGCAGCTGCCCCTTATACAGATTGTGTATTAATCTACTATAAATATAGGATGCCCCCGCCCCGCGAATTACTGCATTTATTCGAGTGATCCACAAACGACGAAAATCCCTTTTTTTCCTATCTCTATCACGATGCGCCGAAACCAAAGCTCTTATTTTCTGTTGAATAATTGTTCGAGTAAGTCTTGAATGAGCCCCGCGAAAACTTGATGCAAATAAACGCATTTTTGTTCTACGTCTCCGAGCTATATATCCTCGTCTAATTCTGGTCATTGAGTAAATGAAACTTTAATGAATAACTAATTGATTTCCTTTCTTTCAGTTATTCTTTTCCCCCTTCCTAGTCTATTAATAACAAAACGGATTCTTCCAATTTATAAAATAAAAATTCCAATGGCTTTTGCTACTATAACCTTCCCTACCACGCTTTTTCCTTTTTTCTAGGCATTGGAAAAATAAAAATAGAAATAGCTAAAGAAATTGTGGGTTCCATCGTCTCTATGGTTACTTCTTAAACGGTGAGGTCTTCTCTATACACCGGAGCCCTTTCCTTCATTTTATTGGTAACTTGTACAGTTACCACTCTTTGGCTCTACCCATGAATTTTCCAGTAATGGGTCTTTCATAATGAGATATACCTTATACAGTAACGGTATTTAATTATGAAGATTGGTTGGGTAGCTGACCTTGTGAGTCCGTTCTTCTAAACATAAGATTTCTACTTTTTAAAATAGGATTTCCCCCGCTTAATGGGTAACTATTTGTTACCAATGGGGAATTCTTTCTCATCTTAAATTGAAAATTCAGGTGATTTAATTTGCACCAATTGAAACCATAAATTTCATACACAATAGAAAGATATGATAGATCCATCTTTTTTAGATAGTGAATGGAGTTCTTCCATTCTATCCGATTCACCGGTACTGATCATTGATACTGGAAAAATTGTTTTTTCTTTTGTTTTGTCTCAGCCCATGATTTAAACGAGTCGCACATACACCCTCGTACATGTTCCTCGACGCTGAGGGCATCCCCCAAGAGCGGGGGATTTCGTGACGTTTCTGATTGGCTGTCTTGGGTTTCTAATAAGTTGTTTAATAGTTGGCATGCTGAATTATACATTATGGGCTGGTTTAGATTGATCCTAACCGGATGATTATGAATTTATTCGATTTCAATATATTAATAGAATATTAAACCCTTAATTAAGTAATTAAGAAGTAAGAAGATAAAATCTTAAATCGTATATTTGCACGAAATCACTGCTATTTTTTATACAACCGCTACAAAATCAACAATTCCATGAGCTTGGGCTTCTGTTGCTGACATAAAAGTATCCCTTTCCATGTCTTCGGATACAGCCCATAAGGGCTTGCCTGTTCTTTGTACATAAACCCTTGTAAGGATTTCGCGCAGTTTCAGTAGTTCTTCCGCTTCCAGGATAAGTTCGGACGTTTGTGCCTCATAAAAACCGGCAGCAGGTTGATGGATCATTACCCTGATCATATAATATAACACAATCAAAGGTTCCTGTATCTCGCACGAGGAGGCAAGGCGAAGAGATAAAGAATAAAATAAGAAAAAGATAGAATTGAACAACCGTACGGGCATTTTTTTCACATTGCATACGGCTCCACAATGGAATTTTTTTACCTTTCATCGAAGAAAGAGAAAATGTGGGATCTATTATACCCAGATCGGTAAATGATCCAATTACCACCCTTCTTTTTTTTCGGAGGAGTTCAAAAATACTATGATGGCCCCGTTGCTTTAATATTTAATATATTTATTTCGTCTGTGATTCAGCAATCCCAAAGTTTCTTTTTTTTTTTTTCGTACTCTTTCATAACATAAATGTTGTTAATAACCTGCCGGTGTGAAAAAAGTTTGTGACGCTGAAATCGACCTACGATAGGTAAGATAAAATCGGAAATACCCTTCCTTTATCTCATACTACTCTTTCGATACATAATCTAATATTTTGAAAAACAATAAAAAATTTGCATATCGAATTCGAAGTGCCATGCTAATATTACTTAATATTAATAATTCATATGGCGAAGGCATAGTCTTCTTTTTTCTCTTAAATAAAAAACCCATTGGCGCCAAGCGTGAGGGAATGCTAGACGTTTGGTAATTGCTCCTCCGACCAGGATAAAAGACCCCATTGAGGCGGCTAATCCCATGCATATTGTCTGTATATCTGGTCGCACAAATTGCATAGTATCATAAATGGCTATTCCAGGTATTACCCATCCGCCGGGAGAGTTTATAAGCAAATACAGATCCTTGGTATCACTCTCCGAACTGAGATATACAAAAAGACCAATAAGTTGATTCGAAACATTGCTATCAATCGCTTGGCCTAAAAAAATTAATCTTTCTCGATAAAGTCGGTTGATTCGGATAAAATTGTATCCCTTAGGAGCCGTACGGGCACCTTTTGATGCATACGGTTCAACAAAACTAAAACTTGCGAAAAAAATCAATGTGTAGCTTCCAGCCCTCTTTCTTTTTTTATAGCGGACTCCTTCTAATGAAGGAAGGGGCTTCTCTTTCATTTTTGAAGAACGATGCGTTTGGCCGGTTTTCCTATAATATTAGAATATAAAAAACGGTTTTATCGCACTAACTTTTCATTGATGTATTTTTTCATCGAGATCCAATCCAAAAATCACGATGCCATTTTCTTGTTCCTGAATGGGCTTCTTCCATTTTTTTAGGTTTATGCTCTACTCCGAGTAAGGATCCGCCCGATTTTGATTTGCACATATAGGACAAATGACCCCAATACCACGTCTTTGTTTTTTTTTTTTCATTTTTTCTCAATTTTGCAATTCATTTCTTTTATGTCTTCCGCCAAATATTCGACGTATCCATTCTATTTATTATTCGATTGATTAACTGTTTGGGATCAGTGCTATTTAATAATTTCTTTCTAAATAGAATTGTTTATGATATCTATAAGTCCTAATAATAGATATATTACCAATTGGGTTTTTCTAAACGGAGCCTGGATACTTAATTTTATTGGTCCAGCCAAGTCGACCATAAATTATTTGAATTGCTAATATTAATCTGGATACCTCTTCACAAAACGGATCTAATTGCATTTCATTGCACTTCACGTTACAAATTTTTGATGATTCAATCGCTTTTTTGGGGGGCGAAAGAGAGGATATCTCGATCGGGGGAGAGAATGGGGAAATCCCATATGACCCAATATATCTGACAGGGCGCACTATATGTCAATCCAAGTTGGATTTCGCTCTCCGGGAGTTCGAAAAGGAACTTTTGGAACACCAATAGGCATAAACTGAAAGAAAAAAGAATTAAGTACTCTATTTCACTTTGATGTGGAAACGTAATAATGGTTTTATTATTTTAATAATATTAGCTTTATCGTCATATTTTCTACATAGATAGAATAAGTTCATAAAATAAAGGAAAACAAAGAAAATTTTTACGAATAGGTACTTTGAATGATGACTAAATATGGATGCATGCGCTCTTCGAAAAGGGAATAAACCCCCATTGCGTATTGGTACTTATCGAGTATAGAATAGATCTGCTTCTCTTTTTTCCTATGAACCAAATTGTTCCATTTTTACTAAAAGAATAGAACAAATAGTAACCCTTTTTCCGAGATAATCCACTGAAAAAAAAGGGGGGTCCATAGCATAGTTTTTTCAATGCAATAAAGTTACATAGTGTCTATTTTTTTGTTGATAAAGGGGTATTACCATGGGTTTGCCTTGGTATCGTGTTCATACTGTCGTATTGAATGATCCCGGTCGTTTGCTTTCTGTTCATATAATGCATACAGCTCTGGTTGCTGGTTGGGCCGGTTCAATGGCTCTATATGAATTAGCAGTTTTTGATCCCTCCGACCCTGTTCTCGATCCAATGTGGAGACAAGGTATGTTCGTTATACCCTTCATGACTCGTTTAGGAATAACCAATTCATGGGGCGGTTGGAGTATTACAGGAGGGACGATAACGAATCCGGGGGTTTGGAGTTACGAAGGTGTAGCCGGGGCGCATATTGTGTTCTCTGGCTTGTGCTTCTTGGCAGCTATCTGGCATTGGGTGTATTGGGATCTAGAAATATTTGGTGATGAACGCACAGGAAAACCTTCTTTGGATTTGCCTAAGATCTTTGGAATTCATTTATTTCTCTCAGGAGTGGCTTGCTTTGGCTTTGGCGCATTTCATGTAACAGGATTGTATGGTCCTGGAATATGGGTGTCCGACCCATATGGACTAACTGGAAAGGTACAATCTGTAAATCCCGCGTGGGGTGTGGAAGGTTTTGATCCCTTTGTTCCAGGAGGAATAGCCTCTCATCATATTGCAGCAGGGACATTGGGCATATTAGCAGGCTTATTCCATCTTAGTGTCCGCCCGCCCCAACGTCTATATAAAGGATTACGTATGGGCAATATTGAAACCGTTCTTTCCAGCAGTATCGCTGCTGTCTTTTTTGCAGCTTTTGTTGTTGCTGGAACTATGTGGTATGGTTCAGCAACTACTCCTATCGAATTATTTGGTCCCACCCGTTATCAATGGGATCAGGGATACTTTCAGCAAGAAATATATCGAAGAGTTAGCGCTGGACTAGCCGAAAATCAAAGTTTATCAGAGGCTTGGTCTAAAATTCCTGAAAAATTAACTTTTTATGATTACATCGGAAATAATCCAGCGAAAGGGGGATTATTCAGAGCGGGTTCAATGGATAACGGAGATGGAATAGCTGTCGGGTGGTTAGGACATCCTATCTTTAGAGATAAAGAAGGGCGTGAACTTTTTGTACGTCGCATGCCTACTTTTTTTGAAACATTTCCAGTTGTTTTGGTAGACGGAGATGGAATTGTTAGAGCCGATGTTCCCTTTAGAAGGGCAGAATCGAAGTATAGTGTCGAACAAGTAGGCGTAACCGTTGAGTTCTATGGTGGCGAACTGAACGGAGTGAGTTATAGTGATCCTGCGACTGTGAAAAAATATGCTAGGCGTGCCCAATTGGGTGAAATTTTTGAATTAGATCGTGCTACTTTGAAATCCGATGGTGTTTTTCGTAGCAGTCCAAGAGGTTGGTTTACTTTTGGACATGCTTCCTTTGCTCTGCTCTTCTTCTTCGGGCACATTTGGCATGGTGCTAGAACCTTATTCAGAGATGTTTTTGCTGGTATTGACCCAGATTTGGATGCTCAAGTGGAATTTGGAGCATTCCAAAAACTTGGAGATCCAACTACAAGAAGACAAGTAGTCTGATGCAGCATTGCTCTGTTATTTTTCGCTTCTCACTTCTATTTTCTCTTTGTGATTTTACATAGGATACTGAAAAAGTCTGGATTTAAATCTCCGCCCTTTCGCCTTTTCTTTGATTTTTTTTTTTCTTTAATCGGGGAGATGATCCCCAATAAACAGGTATGGAAGCTATAATTGTAAACCGCGATCAAATTTATGGAAGCATTGGTTTATACATTCCTCTTAGTCTCGACTCTAGGGATCATTTTTTTCGCTATCTTTTTTCGCGAACCACCTAAAGTTCCAACTAAAAAATGAAATGATTTTTCATTATCTGAATTGAAGTAATGAGCCTCCCAATATTGGGAGGCTCATTACTTCAACTAGTCCCCGTGCTCTTCGAACGGGTCTCTTAGTTGTTGAGAGGGTTGCCCAAAAGCAGTATATAAGGCGTACCCAGTAAAACTTATAAGTAATCCAGATATAGAGATGGCGACTAGGGTTGCTGTTTCCATTATTATATAATTTCAAGACCACAATGGATCTATGATAAGATTGTTTATTTACAACGGAATGGTATACAAAGTCAACAGATCTCAATGAATACAAAATAGGATTTATGGCTGCACAAACTGTTGAGGGTAGTTCTAGATCTGGTCCAAGACGGACGTCTGTAGGGGCTTTATTGAAACCATTGAATTCGGAATATGGTAAAGTAGCTCCTGGATGGGGAACTGCTCCTTTGATGGGTGTCGCAATGGCTCTATTTGCGGTATTCCTATCTATTATTTTGGAGATTTATAATTCTTCCGTTTTACTGGACGGAATTTCACTGAATTAGATTTATAAGAACCCTAGCTTTTAAATAAAAATACAAAAAACGATGCATTTAGGCCTCGGCTTTTTATTTTAGCTTATTCTTTTTTGGTAGTTCGACCGCGAAATTTTTGTGTTTCTGTATTTCCGGAATATGAGTGTGTGACTTGTTATAATTGATCCTATTGAGAGTACAGAGAGCGGGTCTGTCGTCTTGATAGAGATGGTTTTACCCCGTCGGATATTCATTCTAGTATCTGGAGCACGGAATATATGAAATATATCACGAAGTATTTGAACTATGATTCATACTTAATATTCAGACCTCGTGGCCGGATTCCTCAAATTTTTCCAAAGAAAAAAGTTTTCAATTGAAAGAGTTTTCTTCTTTCAAATTCCCGTTTCTGCTTTGATTTTGCTCAAAGAACAAACCTTTCTTTCTAGTTTTAGTCATTATACCGACTCTACTCGTTGAATAAATGATGATCCAATGGTTCTTACTCAGGGAATCCTTGACTTAGCTTGAAGGTTTTATTGAATCATCGTGGTTCTAGTATGAATTTAAGGTTTCAATTGATTCCTAGGGTCTTAACAAGAAAATTCCTATCAATAATAAAGAAAACAAAAGTAAAGCTACATTACATACAAATTAAAATAACAGATGAAAGAAAAAAATAGGGAAATAGAAGATTCAAGAGGCCTGGAACGATCAACAGAAAGACAAGTGAGCCTACTTGATTTTTTGACATTCTAATTATAACAAAAAAAAAAAGAGCTTTCTTACTTTTACTCTTTCGTATTTTTAGCGAAAATTGAATCAAAAGATTAAGAAGTTTCCAATTTTCTATTCGATACCTCTTTTAACCTGTTTTTGGGTTTTTTTGTTTGAGCTGTACGAGATGAAATTCTCATATACGGTTCTCAGAGGGGGAGTCCCCTTGGTTTACCTATCTCAATAAAGTCTACGATTGGTTCGAAGAGCGTCTCGAGATTCAGGCGATTGCAGATGATATAACTAGTAAATACGTTCCTCCTCATGTCAACATATTTTATTGTCTAGGAGGAATTACGCTTACTTGTTTTTTAGTACAAGTCGCTACAGGGTTTGCTATGACTTTTTACTACCGTCCGACCGTTACGGAGGCTTTTGCTTCTGTTCAATACATAATGACGGAAGCTAACTTTGGTTGGTTAATCCGATCAGTTCATCGATGGTCAGCAAGTATGATGGTCCTAATGATAATCCTGCACGTATTTCGTGTGTATCTCACTGGTGGTTTTAAAAAACCTCGCGAATTGACTTGGGTTACAGGTGTGGTTCTGGCTGTATTGACCGCATCCTTTGGTGTAACAGGTTATTCTTTACCCTGGGACCAAATTGGGTATTGGGCAGTAAAAATAGTAACAGGCGTACCGGAAGCGATTCCGGTAATAGGATCGCCTTTGGTAGAGTTATTACGTGGAAGTGCTAGTGTGGGACAGTCCACTTTGACGCGTTTTTATAGTTTACACACGTTTGTATTACCTCTTCTTACTGCCGTATTTATGTTAATGCATTTCCTAATGATACGTAAGCAGGGTATTTCTGGTCCTTTATAAAGAATATAGAGAGATTTGTAATCAATCATTTTTTTTATTACTTGGGGGAGGAACAATAA